GAAGTTCTTTTGAAAGAAGCTATTCAGGAACAGATGGGACTTTTTATCCTTCAAGAAAAAGCATAAATAAATTAAGCACTTTAAATAAGTAAAAAGTGTATCTAAGAAGTGGGTCTCACCTCTTATTCAAACCATTCAAAAAATATTTCTTGACATATAAATCGCAAAGTTATATGGAAAAAAATTGCGTCCAATAGGATTTGAACCTATACCAAAGGTTTAGAAGACCTCTGTCCTATCCATTAGACAATGGACGCTTTTCATTTCAATTTTTTAATTTATTATTTTTTTAATAATAATAATAAATTAAAGTATAGAGATTGCTAGAAATATTGATTAGAGCTAAGAGATAAAGTAAGCACAAGCGGGTAGCGGGAATCGAACCCGCATCGTTAGCTTGGAAGGCTAGGGGTTATAGTCGACGTTGATTTTTTTTTCTTCACGTCTCTAATTCAAAACCGAACGTGAAACTTTGGTTTCATTCGGCTCCTTTATGGAAGATGGATAAATTTCCAAATGTAAGTATAGGAACAAAATGAAAAAATTTCGACCCATAACATCTATGTCAGCTTTTCGGTCTGAATGCATTCAACAAGACCCGCTTTCTAGATGATCCTTATAGAAGAGAAGGAAACTCTAATACTCTTTCTAGTTATTTCGTTCTCTATTTCTATTTTAATAGAATCCTTAGGAAAAGCTTTTTGTTTCCATCGAGCTAAAAAATTTGTCCATGTCTTTAATAAACTAAAGACATTATTTAATAACTTTTTTGCTTCAATTTTCCCTGTACAAAAAAAAATATAAATTGAAGATTTAGTTACGATTAGAAATAAATTTTCTATCTTCATCCATGGATTCCTTACTGATATTGATTCAATTGGAAGTATTGATCCAATTAAAAAAATTATGTTTCGTTATTTCATAATCCAATTTTTCTATTTCTAATTGACTCTTGGATCCAAATCACGAGAATGTATATTCTTCCCCGAATTTTTCATTGAGAGGTAAAGGAGGAAATCCTTTTTACGAGATAAAGTTTTTGAGCGTAATGGGATATTAATAAACTCAAGAGACCCCTTAATAGTTAAGGGATTAATCGAACGAATCACACTTTTACCACTAAACTATACCCGCTACAATCCGATTATTGTGTCGAAATCGACCTTTTGTCGAACAAGAAACTTGTTCATAATCAAAAGATAGGATCAAAAAAAAAAGAATCATGAAAATTAGAGCGTTAACGAGAGTACGTAATGAGATTAGGAAATGAGTTCTCATTTCAATAACTAACTATTAAGCTGTTTTTGGCGGATATGGCTTGACAAAATTATTTAAGCCGTAACATAAAAAAGCATTGTTCACGAATTCATAGTTCCCTTGTTTTCATATCTTATTTTTTTTATTTAAATTGATTTTACTAATATTTATATTTCTTTTTTATTAAAAAAAACTTTAGAAGAAATATAAAGCTAAAAAATGAAGATAGAAAATGACGTTTGGATTTGGATTGTGACTCGAAAAAAAAAGTCCCTCTTATTATATGTATATGATAGTTTCACTATCAATAATAAACTTTTGTGTTTTTAAAAAAAAATGATTTTAATTTGATTAGTTGGAACAAAAAACGCCCGGCCCAGCTAGGTACTGACCAGGCCAAGCCGGGGAAAGAAAAGGTTTTTAAGAAAAAAAATATATAAATAAACTAAATAAAAGTGTTTGTTCAAGCCTTATTTTGACTTATGTAACTATAGTAATTGACTTTTGTCAATTGGGGGATAGATGGCTGAGTGGACTAAAGCGTCGGATTGCTAATCCGTTGTACGAGTTTTTCGTACCGAGGGTTCGAATCCCTCTCTTTCCGTTTTCATAGATAATTTTTTATTTTTTTTTTTCGAATCTTTCGCGAGTTCTTTTTTTTAGTTATTTTAATAGTTAAAAATGTGAAAGATCTAAAATCTTACTAAAGAACATTAAAAGAGCAAGAAAAATAAAAAAATCATATTTATTTTTTATTCTTCACGTCCAGGATTCCGCCCCGGATCATTAGATAGGAATCCGAAGATGAATAAAGAAACAAAGAATATCACTATCGTGTAAACAAATAGTTTTAGAGTAAGCATTACAGAATCTCCAAGATTTTTTTTAATTTTAAATTTTATAAAAAAAGAGAGTAGATTTTCCATTTCTATATTTGTATTTTAGATTGCATACCATATTATAATTTTTCTATAATTTTTTATTTTGCCACCTTAGAAAAAAAAAAGAAAATAATTTTCAAAAAGTCTAACCAAAAAGTTTCTTTTATACCCAGAATTAGACATTGTGAAAAACTCCAAAGCCTAATTTAAATATTTGAATCGAGTATCGCTACTGTAAGACTTATCTGATCTTATCGAAAACTTACAGCAGCTTGCCAAACAAAAGCTAAGAGAAAAAAAAGCACAGGTATTACTGGCATAACATCTACGATTGGGTTTAAAAAAGCGTAGGCCTCGGGCAATTTGGCCATAAAAAAAGTACTTGAATAAGGGGCGGAATTAAGACAGATCCAGATCAAACTTAATATATTAAGCATAACAAATATTTTGTTCTTGAGGGTAATTATATTTATTTTGATTGAGTTATTAATAGGTTAAGTTATTTAGAGAAGGGTAAATGAATAAAAATAAATTAGATATACCAAAAACCCTTTTTTGATTTGAACTTGACCAATCAAAAATTCTTCAACTTCAATTCTCAAATCAAAAGTGAATAGGATAAATCATACTTTCATACAATATCTTAATTGAATTCTATGGAATAATCAAGAAATTCAGCAGTTTAATTCTATATCTACACATATAAAAATTCTATCAATAAGCTAATCTATTTGATAGATAATTAGACTGAAATTGACGAACTACTAGTACCAACATTAGTCTTTATTAGTATTGAATAGAAATGGGGCGTGGCCAAGTGGTACGGCAACGGGTTTTGGTCCCGGTATTCGGAGGTTCGAATCCTTCCGTCCCAGAGCGTATTTGTACACACACCCAATACAGCATGATATTATCGCAGCTTTAGCCCATGCCTATAATATATCAGATAAAATCGAATATATATCGATGGCGTATATTATGAGATATCGTTTCTATTTTATCAGAATAAATCAGAATAAAATAAAGATTTCTTTTTTGAATTTGAACAACCTTGTGGTTAAGAAATATAATATTGAAGACTTTTTATTCTTAATGAGACTTCTCTGAATCATATCCTTTTCACAAATTGAATCGTGTTCAAATAACATATAGATGTAATAGAATCCATTTTTCATATATCTATGAGTTCTTAGTACTCGAAGAAATATGAAATTGTTGAGTTTATCTTATCACTATCAAGATATTTGAAGATCCAGATTCAAAAAGAACTTATTTTTTTGAATTTTAGTCATGTTATTTTTAATTAATAAAAATATTTTCTTTTTTTACATTATTGCGACTTTGGCAGAAACTTTATTTACTATTTAATGAAACTTTATTTACTATTTAATATAGAAAATAAAATAGAAGGAAAAAATAAAATATCAATTATTACGTACTGACCGAACCAATGACTATTCATGATTCCATAATGGAATTAATTACATACCGATTTCAAACTAAAGAAATGTTATGGTAAAACTTCGTTTAAAACGATGTGGTAGAAAGCAACGTGCGACTTGAAGGACACGATCCGCTGTGGATTCTTACACCCACCATTTTTTTATATTATAAAAAAATTATATAGGAATGAAAGTGCTTTTGTCTCGACATCGTTTGTTCTGGTTCGCCATAATTCTCATTTTTTTTTTGGGGGGGGTTGTGATGGAAACTGTATCGTACAGGATGGAGCGCGAGCAGACTGTATTGATTCGTTTATCGGAGGCAAGAATCTAGGGTTAGTATCAATTATAATAAATTGGGATAACTTTGTTAAGTATATTTTCGATATAGAAATCGAAGGGATCCAATTCAAGTAAGTGTTAAATTCAAAAGTAAAATTTTTTGGAATTTGAAAAAGACTTTCGATCAAATCAAAAATTTATTTCACAGGAATAAACCATTCGTATGATTTGTTGATCGAAAGAAATCACAATAAATGGTAAGTTGCTGCCATTTTTAGTGAAACCGAAACGATTAAAGATCACTGAAGTAATGTCTAAACCCAATGATTCAAGGCAACGAAAGATAAAGGATCCTAGAACAAGGAAATACCTTTTTTTTCAATTGTCTCAACTACGAGAACTATGAAGAATCTAAATAGATTCGAAAGGAGACAGACAAAAAGAAAGGGGATTAGAGACCGCTCAATAAACGAAATGTGTCTAAAGGTTTCCTTTGGGGTTTATTCAACTTGAGTTATGAGAGTGCAAATTACAAATACACAAAATTTCTTTGGTTGGGCAACGAAAACGAATAAGAAACAAGTATTTCAAGTATATGATGATAAAGAAAAAGAAAGAAAATTCTTGGTCTAATTTATGATTTTAGGCATATATTTGACATTAGAATTTTATACATCAAAATAAATTGAATTTTCTTGAGCCGTACGAGGAGAAAACTTCTTATACGTTTCTCAGGGGGGTTATTTATATCTATCCCAATGAGCCATTTATCGAATTGTTGCAATTGATGTTCGATCCCGAAGAGAAGGAAGAGCTCTTCGTAAAGTAGGTTTTTATGATCCGATAAAGAATCAAACCTATTTAAATGTTCCTGTTATTCTATATTTTCTTGAAAAAGGGGCTCAGCCTACAGGAACTGTTCATGATATTTCAAAGAAAGCAGGTGTTTTTATGTAACTTCGCTTTAATCACCAACCGAAATTCAATTAATGAAATATATATAAATTAATTAAAGAGGTTGTGGGTGATTTTTTTGTATAATCTTTTCTTTGCGTTTATTTTCCTACATAATGTCGTGTTTTATAACTTAACTATAACAAGAGAAGTCTATTTCCCTGTCAATGGGCGTTTTTCAGTGGAATTCTAGGAAGAAAGAAAGAAAAGGGTTAATCTTTCCTTTTTTACTTAATTTATATTCATTGATATTAATTGAATAAAGGGGGTTTTTATACTTCATTTGTTTAATTTATTCGTCTGTCTCTACTCTACCTTTTAGTTTAGTCTATATATATATGTCGATTATATATGTAGTGCCAATCCAACATAAATCCTTATTTTTTGTTTTTTATTTTAATAAATTAAAACTTCAATTTAATTTTTCAATTTATTATTATTTTTTGTCTATTTTTCTATTGTATTCTTTTCTCAACATTCACATTCATATTGACAACTGTGTGTCGAATAAATATAATCTGAGCGTGAATAAAAAAATCTAGTTTTTTCCGCTCTATCGATTTTATTGGATTCCAATAAAAAACTAAAGCGTTCATTGAATGTATTGTGATATAAGAAGTTTTTTTATTATATTAAAAAAATAGAATAATGGATAACCAAGAGTTGGTCGACAAATCTTTTTATTTTAGTTTCTTTTTTTATCAGATCTGAACATCTTTATTATGTTAATAATTGATTAGAAATTTTTATATTTTTTTGATATTTTTAAATAAATCGATTGCTCTATACAATTCAATTTATCTTTATTTATTGGTATTGGGATTCCGTTTGTGTCTATAAATTCTAAACATTCTAATTATTTTAGTTCGGGTTGCTAACTCAACGGTAGAGTACTCGGCTTTTAAGTGCGGCTAGCATCTTTTACACATTTGTATGAATTAATGGATTCGTCTATACCATCGGTAGAGTTTGTAAGACAGCGACTGATCTTAAAAGGAACAAATGGAAAAAGCAGCATGTCGTCTGAATATAGAATTCTAAGAATATTTCATTATTACTGTATAAGAATAAGGCTAAATCCTTATTTAAATTGTTTGAATTATTGGCTTGGAACAAAATCAAGTTCAAAATTTTAAAAAGAAATTAAAAATAAATTGAACGTTGGGTCCAGTAAATAAATGGATAGAACCTAACTATAGGTTCCAATTATACGAAAACATAAAGTAACGAGCTCCTGTTCTTAATTTTTGACTGAGTGCCTGATCTAATTAGACGTTAAAACTATATTAGTGCTTGACGCGGGAAAAGCTTTTCCCATGAGTGTATTATTGATTTTTTTTGAATCCTAACTATATAGTTATCTCTATTATGTGGGGGAGATAAATGTGTATCAAGAAGGCAGTATATTGATAACGAAATTGATTTTTTCAAAATCAAAAGAACGATTGGATTGAAAAAATAAAGGACCTCTAACCATCTTATTATCCGAAAATCAACATAACCTAATTTAAATATTGGTTGAAAAGGGGGAGGACAGAGAGTCTGTTAATGAGTCGTATCTTTTTACGAAGTATCCATTTTATTAAGTATCCATTTTATTAATAAATTAATAAAATAATACCTTGTTTTAACTATATCGTACTATGTATCATTTGATAACCCAATACATCCTGTCGTATTTTCGGCTCAAATCTAATTGAAATGGAAGAGTTTCAAGGATATTTAGAACTAGCTAGATCTTGGAAACATGACCTTCTATACCCACTTATCTTTCAAGAGTTTATTTATGGATTTGCTTGTGATCATGATTTAAATAGATCGAATTTGCTGGAAAAAGTGGGTTATGACAGTAAATATAGTTTACTGATTGTAAAACGTTTAATTACTCGAATGTATGAACAGAATTATTTAATTATTTCCGTTAATAATTCTAACCAAAATCAAGTTTTTGGGTTCAATAAGAATTTCTATTCTCAAATGATATCAGAGGGGTTTGCAGTCGTTTTGGAAATTCCATTTTATCAACTATTATTAGCTTCTTTAACGGGGGCAGAAATCGTAAGGTATTATAATTTACGATCAATTCATTCACCATTTCCTTTTTTAGAGGACAAATTCCTACATTTAAATTATGTATCAGATGTTCTAATACCCTACCCGATTCATCTGGAAATCTTAGTTCAAACCCTTCGTTATTGGGTAAAAGACGCCTCTTCTTTGTATTTATTAGGGCTTTTTCTTTATGAGTATTCTAATTTTAATTGGAATAGTCTTATTATTCCATACAAATTTATAGCTAAATCTATTTCGATTTTTTCAAAAAGTAATCCAAGATTTTTCTTGTTTCTGTATAATTCTCATCTTTGTGAATACGAATCCATCTTACTTTTTCTCCGCAACAAATCTTCTCATTTACGATTAACAGCTTCCGGTGTTTTTTTTGAGCGAAATTTTTTCTATGTAAAAATAAAGTCTCCCGTAGAAGACGCCCTTGCTAATGATTTTGCGATTAGCCTATGGTTTCTACAGGATCTGTTTCTGCATTATGTTAGATATCAAGGAAAATCAATTCTGGCTTTAACGGATAGGCCTTTTTTGATAAATAAATGGAAAAATTTCTTTGTAAATTTATGGCAATATCATTTTTATGTGTGGTCTCAATCAGGAAGGATGTATATAAATCA